TTTCGTTTTGCCGAGTTCGACCTTACCCCGAGTAATCAGTATTTATATGTTTCGATGCAACAACAAGATGTTATTTTTAACAAGTAGTTTTGTTGGTTGGTTCCTTGGTCACATTTTGTGCATGAAAGGGTTTGAGTTGGTATTATTCTGGATACGGCAAAATCGTTCTATTAGATTGAATAGGTACCGTGCGGCAGACTTTCGAAATTCTCTGGAGCGAATCTTTACCATTCTATTATTTCTCTCCTGTGTCTACTATTTAGGCAGAATTCCGTCACCTATTAGGACTGCGGATAAGAAAAAGAAAGAAAAAAAAACCTCGGCAACGGTAGAAAGGGGCCAAAGTGCAGACGAAACAGATGTAGAAATAGACACAACTTCCAAACAGGGGCAAGAAGGATCCGCCGAGGCAGACCTTTCCCCTTTTTCGGAAGATTCGAACAACCTAGATGAAAAACTGAAAGAAAAGAAAGACTCCCGCGGTTCAGAAATGCCTCTTGTGACTTTTCTTTTCGACTATAACCGATGGAATCGACCATTGCGATATATAAAAACGGATAGATTTCAAAAGGCTCTAAGAACTGAAATGTCAGACTATTTTTTTTATACATGCCGAAGTGATGGAAAACAAAGAATCTCTTTTACATATCCACCAAGTTTGTCAACCTTTTTTGAAATGATAGAAAGAAAGGGGTTTTTGTATACACCAGAAAAACTCCCCTCTGATGAATTGTATAATCATTGGATTTATACCAATGAACAAAAAAGAAATAGCCTGAGCAACGAACTTTTCCATCGAATTGACGCTCTAGAAAGGGGGTCTCTTGATCTGGATGGACTCGAAAAAAGGACTCGATTATGTAATGATGAGACTGCACAAGACTGCTTGCCTAAAAGATACGATTCTTTTTTGAATGGGCCCTTTCGCGGAACAATCCCCAAATTCCCCCGAAGCGTTAAGAAGGAAAATGAGAAGGAAAAGAAGAAGGAAAATGAGAAGGAAAAGAAGAAGGAAAATGAGAAGGAAAAGAAGAAGGAAAATAATTCTTTAATTACCCCTGCGGGGGATTCCAACGAAAAAGTGTGGATAAACAAGTTTCATGGTAGCCTTTTCCCTGATTACCAAGAATTTGAACAAAAACTAGATACATTTGAGGCACAATCAGTATTCTCAGACCAAGGAAAAATGGATTCGGAAAATCAAGTGCAATATTTCTTCGGTACAAGTACAACTGAACCAAAGGATCAAACAATTCAAAAAAACACAAAGGAGGGACTTGACCTAAAAGAAATTGGGAAAACGGTTCCTCGATGGAAATACCAATTGCTTGACGATTCGGAGGAAATGGACGAAGTAGACCCAGACTGGTCTCAAATTATTTCAAGAACCTTCAAAAATGTATTCATTGTGGATTGGAAGGACTTTTATACGAAGCGGGGGAAGGCGGAGGAGTATGATGAGGAGGATGATGATACTGCGGATATTTTAATACGTTATTCGAAACAATCGGATTTTAATCGAGATTTAATCAAAGGATCCGTACGCGCTCAAAGACGTAAAACCGTTACTTGGAAACTATTTCAAACAAATCTGCATTCCCGGCTTTTTTTGGACAGAATAGACACAATTTTCTCCCCAATACTGAAAATTATGAATCCAATCTTTATGAATCCAATCTTTAGGATCTTTCGGAATTGGATAGGAAAAGGCGCAGAAGTGAAAACTTGGGATTACGAGGAAGACGAGTCACAAGAAGGAGAGGACCAGGCACAAGAACGGGGGGACGGGGCACAAGAAAGGGAGGACGAGGCGGAGGACGAAGCAGAAAAAAGGGAGAACGCGGAGGAGGAGCGACTAGAAATAGCAGAACTGTGGGATAGTACTCCGTATGCGCACGCAATAAGGGGTTATTTGTTACTAGCCCACGTAATTCTTAGAAAAAATATTGTATTACCCTCATTGATTATAGCCAAAAACTTGAGCCTTTTTTTATTATTTCCATTTCAATTCCCAAAAAAATTCCCCGAGTGGTACAAAGATTGGGACGAAGATTGGAAGGCGCGGGGCAGAGAAATTTATATTAACTGTACTCACAATGGCGTTCCAATATCCGAAACAGAATTTCCGCTAAATTGGTTAACAGACGGTATGCAGATAAAAATCCTCTTACCTTTCCGTCTTCGGTATAGTTTTCAACTACGACCCCATCAGAAACGGAAAGATCCAATGCAAAAGAAAAGAAAAAAAGCAAAATCTTCTTTTTTAACAACCTGGGGAATGGAAACGGAACGGCCTTTTGGTGCTCACCGAGACGAACCTCATCCTCTTGAACCTATTTATAAAGAATTTAAAAAACGAATTAGAGAAGCGAAAAAAAAAAGTTTTCAATTGTTAAAAAAAAAGGCAAAATGGATTCTAGATCCGTTTATCAAAATCAAACAACTTGAAAAAGGAAATCTAAATACAAAATTTGGAGTGAGGGAAGGGTATGAATTGAGTGAAACTCAAAATGATAAAAATTTGATAATAAGGAATCAGATTTTGGATGAATCGGCTAGTCGAATTCAATCTATGGATTGGACAAAATCTTCACTTATAGAAAAAAAAATAAAGGATCTGTCCGATAGGACAAGTACAATAAGAAATCAAATTGAAAAAATAACAAACGACAAGAAAACCAAATTATTAATACCCGATAGAAATATTAGTCCTAGCGAGGCGAGTTTTGCTGAGAAAAGATTAGACTCCTCAAAAAACCTTTGGCAAATAGTAAAAAGAAGAAATGTGCGATTAATAAGGAAAGGGCGCGTTTTTTTGGTATTTTTCATTGAAAGTATTTTCTCTCAAATTCTCATTCGTATTTCGAACCATATTGTAGAAATGTGTCTTGCATTACTTCAATTAAAAAAAAGAATTCTTGATACATACAGTTACTTTAAGCAAAATACATACAGTTACTTTAAGCAAACAAATCACGAAGGAATTGATGAAAATCCAATGAATTGGATTTCGACTATAAAAAAGAAGTTTGATAATATTGGTAATCAAAATTCAAAGACTTTTGGTGAGATAGTTTCCTTGTCACAAGCATATGTATTTTACAAATTATCACAAAGACCAGGGATTTACAAGTATCCCTTGAAATTTGTCCTTCAATATTCCCGAACATCTCTTTTTCTTAAAGAACGAATAAAGAATTTTTTTGGAACACAAGGAATATTCCATTTCGAATCAAGGCATAAAGAACATGGAAATGCAGAACTGACTGAATGGAAAAACTGGTTAAGCGGCCGCTATCAATATGATTTATCTCAGACTAGATTGTCTAAATTTATGTCACAAAAGTGGCGAAATCGGATCAATCAAAGTCGTAAGGTTCAAAATCTAGACGTACCAAGTTTTGATTCATATGAAAAAAATAAATTCATTCTTTTTGAGAAACAAAAAGAAAAAGCAGCTTCATTATCGGTTAAAACAAAAACAGAGAAATTTCAAAAACATTACAAATATGATCTTTTATCACATAAATATCTTAATTATGGAAAAGGAAAGGATTTTTCTATTTATAGATTGCCGTTCCAAGGAAACGAAGGTCAAGGGATTCCCTCGAAGTACATCACGTATAAACCTGATTTTTTTTCTATCCGGAGATATAGTAGAAAAAATTCGGATAGAAAATATTTGGATTGGCAAATCATCTGTTTTAGAAAGACGAGACATATTGAGACCTGGATCAATAAAAAAACTAAGATTGCGACTCATTATTCTCCAATAATTAATACAATTGATAAAAAAGATCTTTTTTATTACGCGATTCATAAACAATTCAACTCATCCCAAAACAAAAAAGAATCCCCCCAAAAAAATGAATCCCAAAACAAAAATAAAAAAAAAAACCATCCTTTTGACTGGATGGGAATGAATAAAGCAAGACTAACTCAAACTCAGCGCAGTAAGAAATCTATTTATGAAAAATATGGGATGAACCCGTGGATCATACCAATCAAATTACTTTTTTTCGAGTTTAATAACAATCAAAACATCCGTGATAGTCGTGAAAAAAAAAATGCCAACGAAAAAGAAAAAAAGGATCTTGAATTAGAGAATCAAAATAAAGAAGAAAAAAAACCGCCTGGCCAAGAAAATCCTAGATTAAATCGACCAAACCAAGGGAAGCCTAAATTAAATCGACCAAACCAAGGGAAGCCTAAATCAAATCAACCAAACCAAGAGAAGCCTAAATCAAATCAACCAAACCAAGAGAAGCCTAAATCCAATCAACCAAATCAACAACAAGATGTTAAACAAGAGTCTGGCGCATCAGACATTGAAAAAAAGAAAAATCAAGGGAAGAAGAAGTGGAAACCGCCAACCGACCTAGACATCTTCCTGCAAAAGAAAAATTACGTCGGTTTTCAGTTGACATGGACCAATCTTTTTGAGGCAAATTTACTAACTGGTATCAATATATCTAGTTTCTTGCTTCGGATGAGAGATCCAAGGGAACTGGCTATATCCTTTTTTCGAAGAAAAGAAATGCCTCTGAACTTAAACCTACTCTAGAAAGTGAACTTAAGCCTACTCTGGACAGTGAACCTGAATCTCCAATTCTATTTCCTAAAGCGCTAAACAGTGGAGAAATACTACTCAAACTAGTTCGTAGACCTAGAAAATGGAATGGGCCAGTAATTATGTATCAAACCATAGCTATTTCACTGATCTATAAGAATAAACATCCAATTACTATTAATAGAAAAACGAATCGAAAATGCCAAAAAAAACAAAATGTTGATAGGAATGATTTTTCTGAATTCATTATAAAAACAAAACAGAAAAAGATGGTTGGGAATATAGATGAAAATCGTTCTGATTTGCTTGTTCCTGAAAACATTTCATCTCCTAGACGTCGTAGAGAATTGCGAATTCGAAGTTGTTTAAATTCCGGGAAGGGAAATCCAGATGTTGTGGGGAAAAAGAAAGTATTTTGCAACGAGAACAACGTAAGGAATTGTAGTCCACTTTTCACTAATAGCAAGCATCTTGATATAGAGACAACTCAATTCATTAAATTGAAATTGTTTCTTTGGCCGAATTACCGATTCGAAGATTTAGCTTGTATGAATCGCTATTGGTTTGATACTAGTAATGGTAGCCGTTTCAGTATGTTAAGGATACAAATGTATCCACGCTTGAGAATTCGTTGATGATATATTTCTTATAAGATATCTTTCTTATCTTAAAATTTGAACTCGAGGTATTCCTTCTATGACAACTTTCTACCCTCTCTTTTTGTGCCCTTAGTGGGCCTAATAGTTCCGGCAATGACTTCGTTCTCATCTATTCATTATCATCGATTCATCTTCAAAAGATTCTCTCGATCCGATGGAAGCAAATCTCATCGATTTCTTTCAAGACCTGCACTTGATCATAATATCGATTTGTGAAATCGGTTCGAAGCTCCAAACACGTACACCTCTAACCCCTCCGTTACCTTCCCTTTTTTCCTTCGCCAAGTCGTGCGAAATAGAGGAATCGGATGATATATCATATCATTAGGGTAATGATACACCAACCTGCGAGTTCTTATATTGGGCCCGAAGTAGGGGTGTTGTACATGGAGGGGGATGAATTGAAAAGTATAGACAAGAATGTACTAAACATTTAGAAACAAACAACAGTCAAATCCTTGCATGTTCTATATGTGGACATGCTCAAGGATTCTTTCATGTCACCAGAAGAAGCCCAAATTCATGGAATTGTTGATTGTGTAGGACTAAGGTAATTCTATTCCACCTCATTTATCATAGTAATACAAAAAACATAGGGAGAATACTAACTATGGGCAACCACTCATGGCTATCGAAGATGCTCTACCTGGGAACCATAACGGCAGCAGTTACGGTTGCAGCCTGGGGGGGTCCGAAACTGAAAATATGGAGTTATTTTAGTAGGAATACTGCACCTGCATCATCGTCCAGTATCTCTATCTCTGGCACGATATCGAATCAACAAAAACCCAGATCAGACGCGGATTGCACGCGCGGCATAGCTGGATCTCACCCTACAAATCCAACCCCGCAAACAGAACTTACACCTGCAGCGGACTCGTACAGGAAATATGAAATTCGCAAGAGGAAAGCTCTCATTGGAGAGCTAGAATCGCAGATTTGTATAAGTACTTCCAAAACCAAGTTACTAGAGCCGGATTGGAATTACCTGAGGGGGAGTGGATTCTCCGAAGAATCTATATGTATAGATCCGACCTTTCGCCTATTCTCTGTAGAAGAAGGCATTCGGAATGTTCATCGGGGACAGATTCAGGTACTCCAACACCAAATCAATGAATATCTAACCAACCCTCGAGAGCCAACCGAGGAGGAAAAACAAAAAATGAAAATGAATGTCATTATTTTTATTGATTGGTCAAATCCATACCATATCTGTAATCTGTAGAAACTTCAAATCAAATAAATAGGGGAGGGAGAAGGACTCTTTTTATGGTAAAAAGTACATTTATTTCAGTTATTTCGCAAGAAGAAAACACGGGGTCTGTTGAATTTCAAGTATTCAGTTTCACCAATAAACTAAAGAAAGTAACTTCACATTTAAAATTACACAAAAAAGATTATTTATCTCAGAGAGGTCTACAAAAAACTCTGGGCAAACGTCAACGGTTGCTGACGTATTTGTCAAATAAAAATAGAGTACGTTATAAAGAATTAATAGATCAGTTGGATATTCGGGAGTTAAAAACTCGTTAAGTTAAGTGATAAGTTAATTGGAAGAGCCCTTGTAGCATTATTTGATTTTTCAGAGCTTGAATTTGGATGAACTTTCTTTCGTTTTCAGCAATTCATAGAATACTGATCCTGAATCGGGGAAAACGCATATGAATGTACCGACTACAAAAAAAGACCTCATGATAGTCAATATGGGTCCTCACCACCCATCAATGCATGGCGTTCTTCGCCTCATCATTACTCTCGACGGTGAAAATGTTATTTACTGTGAACCTAGATTGGGTTATTTACACAGAGGGATGGAAAAAATTGCGGAAAACCGAACAATTATACAATATCTACCTTATGTAACACGTTGGGATTATTTAGCTACTATGTTTACAGAGGCAATAACAGTAAACGCCCCAGAACGTTTGGGAAATATTCAAGTACCTAAAAGAGCTAGCTATATCAGAGTCATTATGTTGGAATTGAGTCGCATAGCTTCTCATCTGTTATGGCTCGGCCCTTTTATGGCAGATATTGGTGGGCAGACGCCTTTCTTCTATATTTTCAGAGAGAGAGAATTGATATATGATCTATTCGAAGCTGCCACAGGTATGCGACTGATGCATAATTTTTTTCGTATCGGAGGAATCGCTGCTGATTTACCTCATGGTTGGGTAGATAAATGTTTGGATTTCTGTGAGTATTTTTTAACAGGAATTGCTGAATATCAAAAGCTTATTACGCAGAATCCTATTTTTTTGGGCCGAGTTGAAGGAGTGGGCATTGTTAGTGGGGAGGAAGCCATAAATTGGGGTTTATCTGGGCCGATGCTACGGGCTTCCGGACTCCAATGGGATCTTCGTCAAATTGATCATTATGAGTGTTATGATGAATTTGATTGGGAAGTACAATGGCAAAAAGAGGGGGATTCATTAGCCCGTTATTTCGTCCGAATCAGTGAAATGATGGAATCCATAAAAATGATTCAACAAGCTCTAGAAGGACTTCCTGGGGGGCCCTATGAGAATTTAGAAGTCCGGCGCTTTGGCAGAGAAAGGGATTCAGAGTGGAATGATTTTGAATATCGATTCATTAGTAAAAAACCATCTCCAGCTTTTGAATTGTTGAAACAAGAGCTTTATATGAGAGTGGAGGCTCCAAAGGGAGAATTAGGAATTTTTCTGATAGGGGATCAGAGTCTTTTTCCCTGGAGATGGAAAATTCGTCCACCGGGTTTTCTCAATTTGCAAATTCTTCCTCAGCTAGTTAAAAGAATGAAATTGGCGGATATTATGACGATACTAGGGAGTATAGATATCATTATGGGAGAAGTTGATCGTTGAAATGATAATTGATACAACGGAAGTACGGGCTATTAATTCTTTTTCTCGATTGGAATCCTTAAAAGAGGTGTATGGGCTCACACGCTTGCTTGTACCTATTTTTATTCCTCTATTTGGAATCACAATAGGGATATTCATAATTGTGTGGTTAGAAAGAAAAATATCTGCAGGAGTACAACAACGTATGGGACCAGAGTATGCAGGTCCTTTTGGAATTCTTCAAGCTCTAGCCGATGGGACAAAACTACTTTTGAAAGAGGATCTTCTCCCATCTAGAGGAGATATTCGTTTATTTAGTCTCGGACCGTCCCTAGCAGTTATATCCATTTTACTAAGTTATTCAGTAATTCCTTTTAGCTACCGGCTTGTTCTAGCGGATCTCAGTATAGGTGTTTTTTTATGGATTGCCATTTCAAGTCTTGCTCCTTTTGGACTTCTTATGTCAGGATATGGTTCGAATAATAAATATTCCTTTTTAGGTGGTCTACGAGCTGCTGCTCAATCGATTAGTTATGAAATACCATTAACTCCATGTGTTTTATCCATATCTCTACGTGCGATTCGTTTGGACATGAGCTGTTACCTATTTCTTTTATTTCTAGGAAAGAAAGGAGTGAAATGGATTGAGTAGATATCTTCATTTTTTGATTCATCATTCCGGATAATGAACTCAATAAGATAAGTTCTATGAGTGAAACAAAACAGCTTATAAATTTGCAGTAAAAAGATGAAGTCTCATTCCCTATGTGCGAGAGTTAAGCATCCATAAGCAGAATAAATGACCCCAAGATTTGTTGATTAGCAATCATGGTTTGACGCGGTTAGAAAAGAGCAACTCTATGGAGTTTTCACTATTGTCTGTCATAAGGGGGGTTGGGCAAAAATGAGTGGGCGGTTAGGAATACTAAGGTACATAATGGATTCGTAATGGAGATAATCTAAGTTACCTAAATGGGTCTCTCCGCATAAAAGGAATTGGGGTGGGGGCTTTAAGTTAGTAGAAACGATCAAGCAGTACTTCCCCAGGATCCCGATCCTGAGTATGCTCCTACCCATTGGTTAAAGAAATGGCTATCCGAAACGAAGTAACCTTTTTTTAGAGCTTCCTTGTCTTTTTCTATGAAATGTGAAAGAAGAACCGGAACGAAAGAAATATGCAATAGAAAAGAAAAATACGAACTATTTGATCTCTATTCATACCGAGAGAATTAGTATCATGATTCATGAACTAATGGAATGCCTAATCTTTTTTCGTAATCGAAAAAGGGTCGAAATTGATACAATGAGTATTTTCTTTTTATTGAAGGATTCAGTTATTACTGAACGAAGCGAAATTACACATTTTTTGAAATTCAAAATATACATTAGAAATCGAAAGGGTGAGATCAATTCAGAAGCACCTTTTTGTTATTTTATTATAGCAGACAGAATTGGATTGGTATAATGTGGGACTCTTCGATCCATCTTTACTCTATCTACTCAACTAATATATCGAGATACTAACGAGCCCGTCCTTAGATTTTTTTATGACGACCACCGAGGAGCCGTATGAGGTGAAAGTCTCATGTACGGTTCTGCAATAGCGATGGCAGCAGTGATGTTATCATCGACTATGATTATCTAACAGTTCAAGTACAGTTGAAATAGTGGAGGCACAGTCCAAATATGGTTTTTGGGGTTGGAATCTGTGGCGTCAACCTATAGGATTTACGGTTTTTCTCATTTCTTCCCTAGCCGAATGTGAAAGATTACCTTTTGATTTACCAGAAGCGGAGGAAGAATTAGTAGCAGGTTATCAAACCGAATATTCGGGTATCAAATTTGGTTTATTTTACGTTGCTTCCTATCTAAATCTACTAGTCTCTTCATTATTTGTAACAGTTCTTTACTTGGGCGGTTGGAATCTCTCTATCCCGTTCCTATTCATTCCTCATTTTTTCGGAATAAATGAACTGAGTGGAGTCTTTGGAACAACAATTGGTATTTTGATTACATTAGCAAAAGCTTATTTGTTCCTGTTCATTTCTATCACAACAAGATGGACTTTGCCTAGGATGAGAATGGACCAACTATTAAATCTTGGGTGGAAATTTCTTTTACCTATTTCTCTCGGGAATCTATTATTGACAACTTCTTCCCAACTCCTTTCACTGTAAAGACATAAGACATTCATTGTATTTTCGATTCCTAAGTTTTCTTAAACAAGAGAAAGAAAATTTCAATTATTCATAGAGATTTATGATATGCTTCCTATGATAACTGGGTTCATGAATTATGGTCACCAAGCCGTAAGAGCTGCAAGGTATATCGGCCAAAGTTTCATAATTACCTTATCTCATACGAGTCGTTTACCTGTAACTATTCAATATCCCTATCAAAAATGGATTCCATCAGAGCGTTTTCGCGGTCGAATCCACTTTGAATTTGATAAATGCATTGCTTGTGAAGTATGTGTTCGTGTATGTCCTATAGATCTACCCACTGTTGATTGGAGATTGGAACCCGAAATTCGAAAGAAACGATTACTGAATTATAGTATTGATTTTGGAATATGTATATTTTGTGGGAATTGTGTCGAGTATTGTCCAACAAATTGTTTATCAATGACTGAGGAATATGAACTTTCTACTTATAATCGTCACGAATTGAATTATAATCAAATTGCCTTGGGTCGGTTACCAATGTCAGTAATTGGAGATTCCTTAATTCGAACCATTATGAATTCGACTCAAATAAAAAAAGCCACGGGTAAACCCCTTGATTCAAGAACGATTACCAATTACTAAGATTAAGTTTTGATCTAAAGGAGCGAAGCTTCTTTCATTTTGCTCGGTCAATAACTTTTAATCCTAACTATTGATTCCAGACTAATGGCATGGAATGGAGTAATCTGAGAATAGCTCTTTTGCCAATTTCACTCATCTGCGTGCCTTCAAACAAAAATCATTCGAGGGAAATTTCATCCATCCATACCAAGGATAGGATTGGATTCCATTCAGAGCGTATCCTAAAAAGAGTCGGGTAACCTATTTTTTCCCGGTCTGGTCAAAAAGATCATGAACCATTTAAGCTTATTTCTCTATTATTTGACATAGAATGGATTTCACTGGACCAATACATGATTTTCTTTTAGTATTTTTGGGATCGGTTCTTCTATTAGGAGGTCTGGGAGTGGTATTACTTACCAATCCAATTTTTTCTGCCTTTTCCTTGGGGTTAGTTCTGGTTTGTATATCCCTATTCCATATTCCATCGAATTCCCATTTTGTAGCTGCTGCACAGCTCCTTATTTACGTGGGGGCCATAAATGTGTTAATCGTATTCGCTGTGATGTTCATGAATGACTCAGAATATTACAAGGATTTCGGTCTTTGGACCGTTGGAGAAGGAGTCACTTCCCTAGTTTGTACAAGTCTTTTTGTTTCGCTAATTACTACTGTCCCAGATACTTCATGGTACGGTATTATTTGGACTACAAGATCAAACCAGATTTTAGAGCAGGATTTTGTAAATAATGGTCAACAAATTGGGACTCATTTATCAACCGATTTTTTTCTTCCCTTTGAACTCATTTCTATAATTCTTTTAGTTGCCTTAATAGGTGCAATTGTTATGGCCCGTCAGTAATAAAAAGAACGACTTCGAATGAAAGAGTTCTGTCCTCTCAAAAGACTTCCTTCTTATCACACCCATTTTCCTTCACTTCAATTCCATTTTTCTATTTTTCATGTATAAAAGTTTGAGTTCAATCTATTCTAGTACCAATACCTTCCTTTGTTCTGGACTTGTGAGATTCGAGTCAATAAAATGGATTAAGGTGGCATTTTTGTTCCTATTGAAAGCAAATAAATCCAGATTGATGAGGGGTTGGTCAATGATACTTGAACATGAACTTGTTTTGAGTGCCTTTTTATTTTCTATCGGTATTTATGGATTGATCACAAGTCGAAATATGGTTAGAGCACTTATGTGTCTTGAGCTTATACTGAATGCGGTTAATTTGAATTTCGTAACATTTTCTGATTTCTTTGATAGTCGCCAATTAAAAGGAGACATTTTCGCGATTTTTGTGATAGCTATTGCAGGCGCTGAAGCCGCTATTGGACCAGCTATTGTTTCGTCAATTCATCGTAACAGAAAATCCACTCGTATCAATCAATCGAACTTGCTGAATAAATAGTGGTAATCATCGAAATACTGAATAGAATATTCACCAATTCAAATTGGTATGTACGATAGAAACAAAGCCCATGTTTGCTAAAACGTAATAAATCAAAGTATCTTGGACCGCTATCATGAGCAGATCCAGAAATAGATTGATTCGAAATCGATTCTGGTAAACCCTCGATTCGTCTGGTGTCTACCATATATGATTCCTTTATGATTTTACTAGATCGAAAATTTATGACGTTCAAAAAGTGGATAGATACCATGTCACATTCAGTAAAGATTTATGATACATGTATAGGGTGTACTCAATGTGTGCGAGCCTGCCCCACAGATGTATTAGAAATGATACCTTGGGACGGATGTAAAGCTAAGCAAATTGCTTCTGCCCCAAGAACAGAAGACTGTGTAGGTTGTAAGAGGTGTGAATCCGCTTGTCCAACAGATTTCTTGAGTGTCCGGGTTTATTTATGGCATGAGACAACGCGAAGCATGGGGCTAGCTTATTGATACGTTCTAGAAAACTCTACTTGAACCCATTTTTTTTCTCCTTACCGACAAAAACCCGTACTCGATCAAAAAGATTATTTCGAGCACGGGTTTTTTGGTCAAAGTGTATCTTGTCTTTACCACGAATTCTTTTCCTTGGTTAACAATAATTGTGATTTTGCCGATATCCGCGGGTTCTTCCATTTTCTTTTTTCCTCATAGGGGAAATAAGATGATTAGGTGGTATACTCTCTCTATATGCACAATAGACCTACTTCTAACGACCTATGCATTCTGTTATCATTTCCAATTTGACGATCCCTTAATCCAATTAGAACAGGATTTTAGATGGATCCATTTTTTGGATTTTCACTGGAGACTCGGAATCGATGGAATTTCCATAGGACCCGTTTTCCTGACGGGATTCATCACTACTTTAGCGACTTTAGCGGCTCGGCCAGTGACTCGGGATTCACGATTGTTCCATTTCCTGATGTTAGCAATGTACAGCGGTCAAATAGGATCATTTTCTTCTCGAGATCTTTTACTTTTTTTTATCATGTGGGAGTTAGAATTAATTCCTGTTTACCTACTTCTATCCATGTGGGGAGGAAAGAAACGTTTGTACTCAGCTACAAAGTTTCTTTTGTACACTGCTGGGGGTTCTGTTTTTCTATTAATGGGAGTTCTGGGCATGGGTTTCTATGGTTCCAACGAAGCAACCTTACATTTTGAAACCTCAGCGAATCAATCGTATCCGGTGGCATTGGAAATACTATTCTATTGTGGATTTCTTATTACTTATGCTGTCAAATCACCGATTATACCCTTACATACATGGTTACCAGATACCCATGGGGAGGCACATTACAGTACGTGTATGCTTCTAGCCGGAATCTTATTAAAAATGGGAGCGTATGGATTGGTTCGGATCAATATGGAATTCTTACCCCACGCTCATTCTATATTTTCCCCCTGGTTGATGATACTAGGTACAGTTCAAATAATCTATGCAGCTTCAACATCTCCTGGCCAACGCAATTTAAAAAAGAGAATAGCCTATTCTTCTATATCTCATATGGGTTTTACAATTCTAGGAATTGGTTCTATAACCGATACAGGACTAAATGGAGCCATTTTACAAATCATTTCTCACGGATTTATTGGTGGTGCGCTTTTTTTCTTGGCAGGAACGAGTTACGATAGAATACGTCTTGTTTATCTCGACGAAATAGGCGGAATAGCTATCTCAATGCCTAAAATATTTACAATGTTCAGTAGCTTCTCGATGGCTTCTCTTGCATTGCCGGGAATGAGTGGTTTTGTTGCCGAATTGGTAGTCTTTTTTGGAATAATTACCAGTCCAAAATCTCTTTTAATGCCAAAAATACTCATGACTTTTGGAATGGCAATTGGAATGATAGTAACTCCTATTTATTCATTATCTATGTCACGCCAGATGTTCTATGGATACAAGCAATTTCCCGCCCCAAACTCTTCTTTTTTGGATTCTGGACCACGAGAACTTTTTGTTTCGATCTGTATCTTTCTACCTGTAATAGGGATTGGTATTTATCCGGATTTCCTTCTCTCACTATCCGTTGACAAGGTAGAAGCTATCCTATCTAATTACTTTTATAGATAAGATAGTTTTCATGAATAAGATAGAAAATAATGCTATGATTTCGAAAACCATTCGCTGGACAATGAAAAAAAAATAAGTCTTCTTTTTTCTTATCTTAAGGAAAAAGAAAATGAAGTCCATTCGAATCAGATACGTTTGGAGTTTTTGAGAACCATTTGAATCACTACTGGATTCAAATGGTTCTCAAAAACTCACACAAACTTCAGACTATGTTCCTCTAGATTGGGTCACTTCTTCAATTCGATGTTACTGTGAATGAGCCATAACTATGTAATCCTATTCCTAATAGATTGACCCCAAAATAACATATCCAAATTATAAGAAATCCAAGAGAAGCCACAATTGCGGAATTCGTGCCTTGTACATTTTGATTTGTTCTCATATGTAAATAAATTGCAAATAGGGTCCAAGTAATAAATGCCCAAGTTTCCTTGGGATCCCAATTCCAATATGACCCCCATGCCTCATTCGCCCATACCGCGCCCGAAAGAATACCTATGGTTAAAAAGAGAAACCCTAGACTAATGACACGATAACTCCAACGATCCAATTGCTGAATCAACTGATACATGTGATAATTTCTAAATGAAAGAAAAAAAGTGTTTCGTAAAACACTGCCTCTTTCATTTGTGTATTGGATTTCATCAAAACCAAATGACCCTGTTAATAAATGATTTCTTTTGCCAAAAATATCTATGCGTGTTCGAAATGTAATGACTAGAAGCGCTACTGAGAATAACGAGCCACATAAAAGAGCTGCATAGCTCAATACCATCATACTTACGTGCATCATTAACCACTGAGATTGGAGAGCAGGTACTAATATTGTGGATTGATGCATTTCTGCGAAAAGACCGGAAGTAACAAAGCCTTGAGTCAAAATAGTACTTGGCGCGGTTATTGCGCTTAAATGGGTTTTTTGGTTCCTAAAATGTGGAACCATATGAATAATGGAAAAACCCCACGAAAGAAACATTACTGATTCATATAAATCACTTAAGGGGAAATGTCCCGAAGAAATCCAACGAGTAACTAACAATCCTGTTATACAGAAAAAGGTAGCTATCATGCCTTTTTCTGACGAATTATAGAGTCCTAGCGTTTCGTAGACTAATAATAAGGTTAGTAAATAAATACTAATTACAATTGAAACGATCGAAAAAGAAATGTGAGTGAATATATGTTGTAAAGTCGAGAATATCATAAACAAATCCTAAAATAAAAAAGAAAAGGGGGATCCTTCAAGACTAGAATGGAAATACGGAATTCCATTCATTATTCATTATAGGATTTATTGTATCTCTTTTCGAAGATGCCGCTACTCGGACTCGAACCGAGATGCTCTAGCACTGCTTCCTAAGAGCAGCGTGTCTACCGATTTCACCATAGCGGCTTACTCAAAAACATAATAGCCCATCCCTATTCAATCGTCGAGATTCTAAGGAGTCAATTCAATCAAATCTTTTTTAGGGAATCTGACAATCAATGAAAAAACACTCGTTAAAATGACTAATTGAACGTTCAACAATCATTAGTATTGTGGGATCGTAGGGTGTTAGGTTTCACTTTCACAAAGAGCTTTCCATTGGTTTCACTTCGCCTGGAATGGAAATGCAGCAGTTGGAACTAGATAGTTCTGTCCTCTATCCAGGCATAGAACTAAAAGGTTTCAATCTTTCTCGGAATTTTAGCGTACTTCAAAAAAAAAAAAATTCTATATTTCTAAAGAAAAGAAAGCTCTCAAGATCTATATATAGATATAGATCTTGATGAATTCCACAGCCCAAATATAGGACCCTTATTTGGACTACATATTAGGAATACATAATCCAAAAAAATCCTTCCTAAAGGAAAAAGAAGACTTTTCTTTTAGTTAGTGTATTATGAAAAGTGAATCGATGAGGAAAATGACAACCCCCATCTCACAAATTCGAAAAACCGACTCAAAAGAAAGCTAAACCTTTGTATCTTGTCCTTCACTACTTCGTAAAAAAATGGAGAATACAGTAAGCAGAGGACTTCTTATTCTGCATACCGCAATAACCAGTCCCGTCTCGTATTGATCCGTTGAAAAGAAAAATATGAGTTAATGGGAATCCTTCATTTTAGAAATGACAATACAATTCAGGGAGTCTTATTCAGATTCTTCCAAAACCAGACTTGGGTTTTTTTTTTATTTTTTTTTTTTCGTACAAAAAACTTTTCGCATTCCCGGTAGAAAGAGATTTCGCTAATGAAAATGCTTTTCTCGCTGCCCAATACCCCTTTCTTTTCCAAATATTTTTACGAATACGCTTTTTTGACAGAGAAGTACGTTTCTTTGGAACCGCCATTCAAAAATGAAGAGGTTGCTCATTGTTTAGAGTTGGATGTGAAAGACATGTATTGTTCGGATTATTCTTTTTATTTTATTCTATTTATTCCCTAGATGATACTTCCTTGATAACATACAATAGAGATACGCGTGCCTCGCATAGAATATTCCTAGGTAAAAAATGGGATAGGTTCTTTTTTTTTTAGGGGAACCTTTTTTACAACATACAATATCCGAAGAAAGAAGAATTCCTACTGATTGGTACCTTTCTATCCGAACCCTCAGTCGAATCTATATCGTAAGAGAGGTTTTCGAATTCCCCCTAAATACTTAGTTCCACTATCATGAAAATCAATCACCTCCTGTGGTTTTTTTTTTTAAGACAGTCCTGAGAATTTCCTCTAAATACTTCCGTTTCCTCAATCGCATAATATTTCTATTATATATATAGAATTATTGGTTGGGTTTGTAATGGCGGGCATTCACTATTCAGGGTTCAACTAGTATACCCCGGTGAATTCCACAATTTCAAAATGAGAGAGAGACCTTTTTCCGTTTCGGATCATGGATAAATAGATTTTTTTATCCATGATAGAATCATATCACGCAAATCTACTATTGTCACTATGAAAATAGGAAGGTTGCAACCACCAAAACGGAATCAAACCATGCCCCTTACCTAGAGAATCTACCTAGATTCTTTAGTATCTAGGTAAGTTCAAAAGCTAAGAAAAGGGGGAATAAGAAAGAAAAAATGATACAATACTCACATAGGATAGGGATAGGACAGCCTGCTGAAATTGATTAGAGGAT